AAGAATTTGCAAGTTGATAAAACCAGGCGGTCTAATTTTCCATCTCCAAGGAAAAACACTCCGATCTCCTATCAGAAAAATTCCTAATTCTCCTTTTGGTGCTTCGACTCTTACATAAAGTTCTTGCTTGGACAATTCAAAAGTAGGAGAAGGTTTTTTACTAATAAATCGATATTCAAAATCATTCCATTCAGGGTCTTTTATTCTATCAAAGCGGCGGCTTTCTAAATTCTCATAGGGTCCCCCTGGAATTCCTTCCAGAGCCTGCTGGATAATTTTTATAGATTCTGTCATTTCGCCAATTCGTACTAAATACCGAGCTAATGAATCCCCCTCTTTTTGCCATTGAATCTCCCAATCAAATTCCTCGTAACACTCATAACGATCAACTTTACGAAGATCCCATTGTATTCCGGAAGCTCGTAGCGTTGGTCCCGACAAACCCCAGTTTAGTGCCTCTTCTCCGCCAATAATGCCTACGCCCTCAACCCGTTCTAAAAAAATAGGATTCCGTGTAATAAGCTTTTGATATTCAGCAACCCCGGTTAAAAAATAATCGCAAAAATCCAAACATTTATCTATCCAGCCATGAGGTAGATCAGCAGCGACTCCTCCAATACGAAAAAAATTATGCATCATGCGCATGCCGGTAGCCGCTTCAAATAGGTCATATATCAATTCTCGTTCTCGAAAAATATAGAAGAAAGGAGTCTGCGCCCCAATATCTGCCATAAAAGGACCAAGCCATAACAAATGGGAAGCGATACGACTCAACTCCAACATAATAGCTCTGATATAGCTAGCCCTTTTAGGCACTTGAATATTCCCTAGCTGTTCGGGCCCGTTTACGGTTATTGCTTCTGTGAACATAGTAGCTAAATAATCCCAACGTGTTACATAAGGCAAATATTGTATAATTGTTCGATTTTCCGCAATTTTCTCCATCCCTCTATGTAAATAACCCAATACTGGTTCACAGTTAATAACATCTTCACCATCGAGAGTAACGATCAGTCGAAGAACACCATGCATTGATGGGTGGTGAGGGCCCATATTGACTATCATGAGGTCTTTTCTTGTAGTTGGTGGAATCATAAGTTTTTCTCGAGTCATTCTTCCATGCATTGCTGAAAGTAAAAAGAAAGAAGTTCATCAAAATTTAAACGACTAAGCTCAAACGGTCTCACGCTTCAAAATTAACGAGTTTTTATCTCTCGAATATCCAACTCCCCAATTAATTCTTTATAGCGCCCCCTATTTATTTTTGACAAATAGGCCAGCAGTCGTTGACGTTTTCCCAAAATTTTTCGCAAACCTCGCTGAGATGAAAAGTCTTTTTTGTGCAATTCCAAATGGGAAGTGAGTTTCCTTATTTTAGTGGTGAAACTGAATACTTGAAATTCAACAGATCCTCTGGTTTCTTTGTTTTCTTTTTGAGAAATAACCGAAATCGATGAATTTTTGACCATAAAAAAACGCCCCTTGCCCTTTTTACAGATATGGATTTTACCGATCAGTAATAATAATGCCATTAATTTGAATGTGGTATATACAAGAATCTAATCAAAATTTCTTTATGAACTCCTAATTTCCTGAATTCAAATCAATCAATCCAATTTTGAATTGGTTTTCTATAGGAATATAAAGGTTGGTACATTTTTTGATCGAAGAATTTACACCTAAAATAAAGAAGGTTCCATTGATTCATTTCGAGATCGAATTCAGACATTATTCATTTGATATTGGATACTAGAATGAAATGTGAGATAAGACATCTGATCTGTGTATTTGTTTGCTTTCATATACCCTATTATATATATAGGGTATAGGATATACAGAAAAGTGTATTATCAAAAAATTTGCAATCGTGGATACATCTGTATCCTTAACATACCGAAACGGCTGCCATTATTGGTATCAAACCAATAACGATTCATACAAGCTAAATCTTCTAATCGATAATTAGGCCAAAGAAAGAGCTTTAATTTCATTAATTGATTTTTATCTCTATCAAGATGGTTATTGTCATGTAAAACTTGGCTGCTGCTTTTTACGTTCCAAAATACCGGATTTTGATCTATATAATTTCTCTTTTTTGAATTGAAACAAATTAGAATTCTCAATTTTCTACGACGTCTAAAGGATAAAATATTTTCGGGAACAAGTAAATTAAAATTATTGTTAGAAGCATGTCCTTGCTCTTGGTATTTTTGATGCTTATTCTTATGAACCAACGAAATACCCACGGTTTGATACATAAGAAATTGCCCATCTTTTTGTTCAGACACACGAACGGGTTCTAGAATAAATACTCCCTTCTGCATAAATTCTGAAAGAGTTAAATTATTATTAATCATTATATCCAAACTCATTTGTTTCTTTTGAATCGAGGATATAGTAATTTTTGTTAAATCTATCAGTTTATGCAGGAACCAATATACATTGATATTATTGATCATTCTTTCATTCAAAGTCTCATCCCCTTGCAATTGAAAAAGCAAATAACGTTTCATGAACAAACGGAGTTCTGCTTTCGTGTATTGTTTTTTATTTTTCCCTTTTTCCATGTTCGATCTTGCATAATTTTCTTCCGTATCTTTTTGGGGTGAGAGAACGGATCTCCGCTCTCCTCGACTTGTCGGTTCTTTTTCTTCTTGATTTCGATGCTTTTTATTTGATGCTATCAAAAAATCGCCCTTTTCGTTGATCTTTTTATTTGCACTTCTATTTAAATTTAAAAGAAGTAATTTGCTTGGTATAAACCAAGGTTTCATTTTATATGTCTTATAAATTGACAAAAATTCTGGGAAGAACCAAAGTTCTAGATTGGATATGGGATGCTTTAGCATTTTTTCATTCATTCCCATCCAATCGTAAAACCCCTTGTGAGAGTTTGGTAAATCGATCTCTGGAATCTGAAGATAAAAAAAATCTTTTTTAGAAATTATTTGAGAATTTTTAGTACAAACTTGAGTATTTTGATTCCTATTGGTATCGATTATGATCCAGGCCTCAATATCGACTTTTTGTATAAGATCAAATTGAAAAATTTTCCAATCAAAATATTTTCTATCGGCCGGTTTTTCCATATGGATCTTTCCTAGATCATTTTTAATAGGGATGTTCCTCAGCATAGCAACAAAGTTTTTTTTAGGCGTGTTATAATAAATTTCTTGTTTCGTATTTCCTTGAAGGGGAGATCCATAAAAAAAGCATTCCATTTTCTTTTCATAATGAATAAATTTATATGATAAAAGATCAGATCGATAGTATTTTATAAAATTATCTTTTTGATTAGATAATGAATATACTTCAAATTTTTGTTGTTTTTTGGAATTCATTAATGGGTTTTTTTCATATGAATGCCGTTTGCTAAAATTTGCCTTTTTAGCTATACGCTGCTGACGAAATGTATTTCGCCATTTTTCTGGTATTAATCTAGACCATCCAATCTGAGATAAATGGTATTGATAATGTCCTCTTAACCAGCTTTTCCATGGATTCATTTCATAACTCGGAAGTTTGTTATCTGCTGATTTCGAATCAAGCATTCCTTGTGTTTCAAAAGAATCCTTTATTTTAGCCTTAAGCAAAAAGGGGATTCGTTGATATTGAACAACAAATCTTAACGAGTTAATAACTTGGATTTTTCCTAATTTATAAAATACATATGGTTGTGGCACGTAGGATAAGTCATAAAAAATATCTGAATTTGCTTTAATATTACTAATATTCTCAAGCTCCTTTCTTAGAATTATACTCGAAATAGACAGAATTGTAGTTTTATTTTTTTTATTAATTCTTTCTTGTTTTCTTTCATTATTGTAAATGGATTTATCAATAATTGTTTTTGTTAATTTAAGAAAAAGTTTTGTATTTATTCTGGCAATATTAATGATATATAAAAATATATCCGTGTATATTTTTTCAATGAAAAATTTTACAAAAGGGGATAATTTACAGATTAATCGAGCATTTCTTCTTTTTAACATTTTGAACATTTGCTGTTTTTCTAATTTTTTAGCATTATAACTTGTAGGACTAAGATTATTTATTCTTGGAGTTACTTTTTTTTTCTCTTTTGTGATTCTTTCTATTTGATTTCGAATTGTACTTGTTCTATCAGCCAGATCCTTCATTTTTTTTTCTGTCAACGAAGAGTTTGTCCAACTCGGAGATGCAATTTGAATTTGACTAAATGATTCGTGAATCGTTTGGTTGTTTATTATGGAATCTTTTTCTTCTTTAATTTCGCTTGATTTATCGACTCCGACTTCTCTTAATCTAAATAATAGAATTGGATTTACTTTTGAAAGTTCTTTTATTATTCTTTTTCTAAAAAAAACACTTTTGATAACCCATTTTTTTGTTTCTTTTAAAACTTTTCGAAGTAATTTTGTTTTTACTTTGAAAACTGTTAGAACTCGAAAATACTTCTTTTTCAATTTTCCAATTTTTTTGGGGAATTCCTTTAAAATGGGTTTAATAAGGGAAGGTTTTTTTCGGGGTGAAGAAAAGGGGAGTTCCGTTTCCATTCCCCAAACTGTTAAAAAACAATAATCACCTTTTGTCTTTTTCATTAGATCTTTCTGAGAGGATCGTAGTTTCGATTTGTGCGAAGGTTTCAGACAGAAAGGAAATACGATTTTTATTTGAATACCTTCTGTCAACCAATTTTTTGGAAATTCGGTTTCGGATAATGGAATACCATTAGAGGTGCATTTAATATAGATCTCTTTATTCCATTCTTGGAAATCCTCAGACCATTCAGGACGTTGCAATAGGAATATACGTCCAACATTTTTGGCAATTATCAATGAAGGGAATAGAATATATTTTCTAAAAATAGATTGAGTTAGTAACACGCAACCTCTTATTGCTTGCGCAAATGGAATACGATTCCAATCCTCTGCGACTTTTATTCGTGCGTTTTCCTTTCTTTTGTTGTTTTCTTGTTTTTCTTCTCTTTTTGTTTGTTCTTTTGTATACTCTACAATTTT